TGGTTGATCATTTTTAACGTCTCTAATTCAAAACTGAACATGAAATTTTTATTTCATTCGGCTCCTTTATGGAAGATTGATGTATTCATAGAGAAAGAATTACATCCATAACATCTATGTCAGCCTTTCTGTTTGAATGTATCCAAAACTATTTGCTTACTAGATGATCCCTCTAGAGGAGAGGGATTATATGAAATCCGTCTAGTCTAGTTACTTCGTTCTCTATTTCTACTGGCAGGATCCTGAGGAAAAGAATTTCGTTTCCACCGAGCTGAAACAATATGCGATGCGGATGGTTCTAGTAAACCAAAACCACTCTCTTCCAGCTTGTTTGGCTTCAATTTCCCTTTTACAACACCAAAATAGAAGATCTAGTTACGATTGGAACTAAATTTTTGTATCTTCATCCATGGATCCTTAGTCATACTTATTCAATTGGAAGACTGGATCCAGTTCAAAAAAATTATGTTTCACGACTACATAATCCATTTTTATTTTTAATAAATAAAAAAAATGAATTTCTAATAGGACTTTGGATACAAATCGTGAGAATGTATGTTCTTCCTCAAATATGCTATTGAGAGGTAAAGGATTAAACCTTTTTAAGAAATAAAGTTTTTGATCGGAGTATGAAAAAAAAAACGGAGATACCCCTTCCCTTAACTATTTAAGTTTTTAATAGAACGAATCACACTTTTACCACTAAACTATACCCGCTACATATACATTATTGTATATAAATGGACTATTTGTCGAACAAAGGAGTGAGACGCAATCAAGATAGGATCCAAATTATGGTGTTGACGCATATTTAGTCCTGTTAGCCGGGGACTTAAAAGGGTAAAGGGCCCAAAGCTTTTCAAATTTTCGAATTTTTTAAATAACATACATAAATTTCAATAAGACTATATATATATATCCTTGTTTTGTTGGATTGCTAGTATTTTCGGATTGAAAGGGTCATTGAAGCTAGACAAAAAGAGGTACTGGCCTGGCCGGTACTTAACTAAGACCCGGCCTGGGCCGGGGGAATAAATCTTTCGTACAAAATCAAAGAAGTAAGGTATTCTTTCTATTGTATTGTAGATACTTGTTTCGAATCATTATCTAAATGTAATTCCTAATATAAAATTTTATAATTGCATTTTATTTAATTATAATTATAAAATAATAATTTATTTATAATATATATTTATAATATAAATTATAATATAAAGAAAATATTGAATTTTCCATAATTTCTTTAATTTAAATTATTTCGATTTTCTTTTCCATTTGGAGTTTGGAGAGATGGCTGAGTGGACTAAAGCGTCGGATTGCTAATCCGTTGTACGAATTATTCGTACCGAGGGTTCGAATCCCTCTTTCTCCGCTCGCTCTGATTACTCGACCCGCTTGATACTTTCGATTTCGAACTTTCAAAAGGAATTTCAATTCCTTGAATTTATCATAGGTAAATTTATAGAATAGATAAAATAATAAGAAAAGTTTAGTAAGAAAAGTTTAGAAAAAAATTATTCCTCACGTCCAGGATTACGTCCTGGATCATTAGATAAGAATCCGAAGATGAAGAGAGAAACAAAGAATATCACTACTGTGTAAACAAAGAGTTTAAGACTAAGCATTACACAACCTCCAAAATAATCTTATTTTCGAAAAAGGGAATAGATTGCCTATTTTTTCTTTTCAACACATCTACTATTTTGTTTAATTTGTTTGTTTAATTTTACACGATCCCCTGCAAAAAATTAAATTTTGGAAAAGAAAGTCATTTTTACAAATTTCTTTGTATTGTATGTAATAAGATTTTTCTTTCTTACTTACAACTTACAAAAAATTTCTTGTCATATCGACAATTAGGTATTGTACGGGACCTAGACCCAGTAAACTCTTTGCTCACTGAAAGGTGAGAACGAGTAAATAAGCTGATCCAAATTCATCTTTGCGGTTATTTAATATTAATATACAATAATTGAAATTTTTGAATCGAGGGTTTATAATAATAATGTAATACTTAGTCGATCTTATTCATTTTTCGAATTTTATTATCGAATAAATTATGAATCGATTTGGATTTGGCAAAATGAGTCTATTTGGCAAAGTATTAAAAATTTTATCGAAAACTTACAGCAGCTTGCCAAACAAAGGCTAATAGAAAAAAGAAAAGAGGTATAACAGGCATAACATCTACGATTGGATTGAAAACCGCATAAGCTTCAGGCAATTTGGCAAAGAAAAAACTGTTCGAATAAAGGACAGAATTAAGACAGATACAGATTAAGCTAAAGATATTAAGCATAACAAACATTTCGTTCTTGTGTATTAGATAATTTTATTTTGATTGAATTATTTTTATAAGGGAAAAATGAAAAAGAAAGGAATTCTACTTTCATACATTATCTTAATTGAATTCTACGTAATGATCAATGAATTTTTTACATTATATATATAATTTATATGTCTTAAATCCTAGCAACAAAAATATGCTACATATGTATTTCATATATATTTATTTTTCATATGTATTTATTTATGTATTACGTATTATGTAATGTACTTTTTTAGGTATTTTTTTTGGGGGGGGGTTGACCAATAACTAATAAGACTAATAGTCTTTACTAGTGCCAAAGGATAAAAATGGGGCGTGGCCAAGCGGTAAGGCAGCGGGTTTTGGTCCCGTTACTCGGAGGTTCGAATCCTTCCGTCCCAGATCCTATCTATCAGAAACAGAAGATAGGATCACACTGTATCCCACATAAAAATCCCACATAAAAAAATCTTTAAGAGAACAAAAAGTTGTTCTGAATTCTTAGAATGTATTTTTTTTTCATTTTTAATTAAAATTATTTTTTGGTTTATCATTCACATTCAGAATATGCTCGTACTATGTTATATTCATTTTTAAGTTAGTTACCCATTTAACTAAATTAAATATTGAATATAACATATTCATAAAATGTGAATTATCACATAATGCATTCTGAATTGCAGCGTGAAACAAAGGCATCCCTCTTCCCTTCCATACAACGCCTAAAGTAAAAAATCGGTATCCCAATTTTTCTATGTGGAGATGATACTAAAAAGTAGCGAGTTTTTGTTACTAATTTCATCAGTTTCATCATCAGTCTTAGAAAACCTCTAAAGTTGTGGTATGGTAACAAAATAGGAGAATTGTCGGAATTCCATTTCTTTCTATCTTATATTTTAGATTCCTCAAATAAAAATTTTTGGAAATATATGTTTGTAAATCCATGTAATGTAAAGTAAGGATTGGGGGAAATTAGTATATTTCATATACTTGTACTTGAACTTTTTTATGAAATTGATGGAAAAATTGTCGAACCTGAAGTAAAAAGTAAAAAAATACAAAAAAATCCATATGATCATATCATATAAAATAAACAAGGTAAAGTCCTATACTCATATATATAATATAATTGTAAATAATTGTAATATGTTTAATAATATTTTTTTTATTTAATATTAATAATATTTAACATTTTTTTTATGAACTCTTGGTTGGTACTTGAAAAAGTATGATAAATCAATAGTTTCTAGAAATTTACGACCTTTTGTTTTGGGGTCGTTGGACGAGTTTATTTGATTAATAATGGATTTTGCTCCAGTTTTTTAAACTAAACATATTAAATTAAAATGAAGAAATTTTAGTTTTATAGTTTTTTTGTTTGTTATATTATATAAATATGTATCCTTCGTGATTGACTATCCTGAACAATCTGTTGGAGATGTAAATGAGTCTTTAGCAAACGTTTTTTTTTATAAATATGTTTTATTCATATGATAGAATATCGAGGTAAATAAATTTGATCCTTACTGAACTTTACCCTTATCCCAGATTTGCAAAAAAAAGTATATAGAATACTTTTCTATCCATAGCTAGAAACTATCCATAGGTAGAAAGTATGGACTATTATACATTGCTTGTTGAGCCAATAATGACTATTCATGATTACACATATTAAATGAAATATAGTTAAGGTCAAATGTATTTCATCGTGGTTTGAAATTCAATTGAATTTTATTTTTTTTATATTAGAGGAATGTTATGGTAAAACTTCGTTTGAAACGATGTGGTAGAAAGCAACGTGCGACTTGAAGGACATGATCGGCTGTGGATTTTTACATCCACCATTTTCCATAAAAATGAAGATGCTCTTGTCTCGACATAATTTGTTCTGTTCCATTAGGAATCTAATTTGTCTTAGATTGATAGTACGTAATGGAGCTCGAGTAGAAAAGATTGATTTATTTATCAAGGGGAAGAATCTAGGGTTAGTGCTAATCAATCAATAAGTTCGACCAACTTTGTAAATATATCCTCAATATCAATATAAAAAAATCGAAAGGTTTAAACTTGAAACAAGTTAAAAAAAAGTTTTTTTCTATAAAAAGAAAGGTGTATCCTAGGAAATCAATTCTTCGTATTCTATTTCTATAGGTATTCCATTTATATTTATATAGAAAAAAATAACAAAAAACAAAAGGTATGTTGCTGTCCTTTTGAAAAAGGAGTAAGGATCACCGAAGTAATGTCTAAATCCAATGATTTTACAAAGGAAAGATAAAGGATTCCGGAACAAGGAAACACTATTTTCAATTGTCTCAAGAAAGGGATCAGAATAATTGACTCGGGATGAGACAAACAAAAGAGGTTAGAGACGGCTCAATAAATGTTTAAGGATTCCCCTGGGACTATGTCAGAATTACCCAACTTGAGTTATGAGTACGAATGAAATTTTTTTTTCTCGAGTTCGAGCCGTATGAGGATAAAACCTCTTATACGTTTCTGGGGGAGATTGTTTATGTGCATCTATCCCAATGAGCCATCTATCGAATCGTTGCAATTGATGTTCGATCCCGACGAGAAGGGAGAGATCTTCGAAAAGTGGGTTTTTATGATCCGATAAATAATCAAACTTATTCAAACGTTCCTGCTATTCTATATTTCCTTGAAAAAGGTGCTCGACCAACAGGAACTGTTTCTGACATTTTTAGGAAAGCAGATTTTTTTAAAGAAAAAATTTCGAGTTAGTTAAAGTTAATTAGTTAAAATTAAAAGTTAATTAAAAGAAAAAAGACCAAAATAAAGAAAAAAGGGGGGGAGGAATAAATAAATATATATATATAGTGTAATTATTTACATTTACCTACAATTTATTATCTATAATTTGTCCTTTTCCTGTTATAGGAATCCAGCAACAAACAAGGAATTAATCTTATTTATCCTTTATTGATTGAATAAACCTGTCTGTCTTTATCTCTTCCTTATTTTATAAAAATTTCTGATTTATTTATATTTTTTTTGTTTGTGCCAATCCAAAAAAATATTTATTTGATTTACTTCAGTTTTTTATTCGTTTTATCACCATTCTAGTCATATTTATATTGACAATGTTATATTAAACAAATATAATTGATCGTAGATAAAGAAATCTCCTTATCCCGACCCTATCCTATATTGTATTATTGGATTTGGTTTTCAATTCACTTCAGTCAAATGACGGGTTTGTATTGCCGGGTTTACTGTCATAGAAGATGTTTTTTTCCTTAACTCGGGTTAAATAAAAAAATGTATAAATAAACGGTTGGTCCGTCGGAATTTTGGCATTTCTATTAGGAATTTAGTGCTTTTTACTATGATCTATACATTTTTTTCTAATTGATCAATAAATCAACAAGAAAGATTTGTTCTTAGTTCAATGTTTTGATGGGATCGCGCAGTCTAATTCAATTGGTTTTTTATTTCGATCGTATCTACATATCCGACTTTAATTTTGAAGGGTTGGGTTGCTAACTCAACGGTAGAGTACTCGGCTTTTAAGTGCGACTATGATCTTTTACACATTTTGATGAAGCAATAAATTCGTCCAGACTTTTGGTAGAGTCTATAAGACCACGACTGATCCTCAAAGGTAATGAATGGAAAAAGTAGCATGTCGTAATACGTAATATAATGAAAGTGAAATTAAGAATTTCTCCTTACTCAATTCTTACAATTTTTTTTTGGTAGGGAAGTGGACAAAACAAATTCAAATTTATAGTTTGGTCTAGTGAATAAATGGATAGAGCTTCATGGCTCCAATTCCAATTCTGATAAACCAAAAAGCAACGAGCTTATGTTCTTAATTTGAATTAAATGATTACCCGATCTAGTTAGACGTTAAAAATGGATTAGTGCCTGGTACGGGAAAGGATGGGGTCTCCCGTGAGGAGACCATTGATTCTTTTTCTTTTATGAATCCTAAATATTTATTATTATGGGTTAGAGACGAATGTGTAAAAGAAACAGTATACTGATAAAGATAATTAATTCCAAAATCAAAAGAGCAATCAGGTTGCAAAAATAAAGGGTCATTATCCTCTTGTAATTATAACGAAGATAAACCATTTTTGCTAGAAAAAGGGGAGTAAAAAAACCTATTGATTGGATTTCCTCTTTCCTTTACAGGTTTATTATTATTGTATATATACATAATCTTCTTTATTATACATAATATACATAATACTCTGTTTTGACCATATTGCACTATGTATCAGTTATTTTATAACTCAAGAAATTCTTTCTACCTCTGCTTCACGTGGAAATATAAATGGAAGAATTACAAGGATATTTAGAAGAAGATAGATCTCGGCAACAACAGTTTCTATATCCACTTCTCTTTCAAGAATATATTTACGTATTTGCTTATGATCATGGGTTAAATAGTTCAATTTTTTATGAACCCCAAAACTCCTTGGGTTTGGGTTATGACAATAAATTTAGTTCAGTACTTGTGAAACGTTTAATTATTCGAATGTATCAAAAAAATTATTTGATTTATTCGGTTAATGATATTTACCAAAATATATTTGTCGGGCATAACAATTATTTTTATTTTAATTTTTTTTCTCAGATTCTATCTGAAGGTTTTGCAGTCATTGTAGAAATTCCATTTTCGCTGCAGTTAATATCTTCCCTTGAAGAAAAAGAAATACCAAAATCTCACAATTTACAATCTAGTCATTCAATATTTCCTTTTTTAGAGGATAAATTATTGCATTTAAATTATCTGTCCGATATACTAATACCCTATCCCGTCCATATGGAAATCTTGGTCCAAATGCTTCAATCCTGGATCCAGGATGTTCTCTCTTTACATTTATTGCAGTTCCTTCTCCACGAATATTATAATTGGAATAGTCTCATTATTCCGAAAAAATCTATTTACGTATTTTCAAAAGAAAATAAAAGACTATTTTGGTTCTTATATAATTTATATATATATGAATACGAATTTCTATTAGTGTTTCTTTGTAAACAATCCTCTTTTTTACGATTAATATCTTCTGGAGTCCTTCTTGAGCGAATACATTTTTATGTAAAAATAGAACATCTTGGAGTGTGCCGAATTTTTTGTCAGAAGACTCTATGGATTTTCAAGGATCCTTTCATACATTATATTCGATATCAAGGAAAATCGATTCTGGGTTCAAGAGGGA